TGTTCTTCCTTAGAATATAAAAATAATAGAAAAAAGTCACTAAATTCATCGAATTAACTTCTCATTGATGTATTATTTCATCAAGATTCAATCCAAACCACGATGGTATTTTCTTGTTCGTGAATGGGTCTCTTTCATCTTTTTAGGTTTCTGCTCTACTCCGAGTAAAAATCCGCCCGATATTGATTTGCACATATAGGACAAATCTTCTGATCACTATTTCTTTTTTATGACTTTTTTCAATTAATTTCAGATCTTTCACCAAGTATTTAGTTTGAGATTCCCTCGCTTGAAAAATAGGATATCTTTACAAATAACAAAGAGGAATCATTTTTCATACGCGCAGTAATCGTAGATATATTACCAATTGGGTTTTTTATAAACAGAGCCTGGATATTTAATTTTTTTAGTCCAACCAAAGCCAACCATAAATTATTCTAATTGATAATAGTACTATGAATCCCCCCAAACAATGGATCTAATTGCATGCACTTCACGCTCCAATTTTTTAATTTTTTAATGATTCCATTTTTCTTTCTTGGGCGAAACAGAGGATATCTCGATCGGGGAAGAGAACGGGGAAATCCCATATGACCCAATATTTCTGACAAGTCGCACTATATGTCAACCCAAGATGCATCTTCCTCTCCAGGAATTCGGAAAGGAACTTTTGGAACACCAATAGGCATGGATTAAAAGAAAAAAGAACTAAATATTCTATTTCACTTTGATATGAAAACGTAACAATAGGGTTTTATTGTCTTTATAATATTGACTTTATCATAATTAATTTTATCCATAGATTAGAAAAATTCAGAAAGAAAGACAAAATAAATAAAGGAAATTTTTGACGAATAGGTTCTTTTGATGATAAATAAGGATGGACGCCTTTACTCATTGAAAATGGTATCAACCCCCCATTGCGTATTGGTACTTATCGAGTATAGAATAAATCTGCTTCTCTTTGTTCCTACGAACAGAATTGTTCAATTATTATGAACAGAATAAATGAAATATTAACGCTTCCCTTGTTAGGAAATAATCCATTGAACAAGGGAGGTCCATAGGACAGTCATAGTACAGTCTTTTCTAATGCAATAAAGTTACGCAGTGTCCATTTTTCTTTGCGAAAGGGGTATTTTCCATGGGTTTACCTTGGTATCGTGTTCATACCGTTGTATTGAATGATCCCGGCCGGTTGCTTTCCGTTCATATAATGCATACAGCTCTGGTTGCTGGTTGGGCGGGCTCGATGGCTCTGTATGAATTAGCAGTTTTTGATCCTTCTGACCCTGTTCTTGATCCAATGTGGAGACAGGGTATGTTCGTTATACCCTTCATGACTCGTTTAGGAATAACCAATTCGTGGGGGGGTTGGAGTATCACAGGAGGGACTGTAACGAATCCGGGGATTTGGAGTTACGAAGGTGTGGCGGGGGCACATATTGTATTGTCTGGCTTATGCTTTTTGGCAGCTATCTGGCATTGGGTTTATTGGGATCTAGAAATATTTTGTGATGAACGTACAGGAAAACCCTCTTTGGATTTGCCCAAGATCTTTGGAATTCATTTATTTCTATCCGGAGTGGCTTGCTTTGGTTTTGGTGCATTTCATGTAACAGGCTTGTATGGTCCTGGAATATGGGTGTCCGATCCTTATGGACTAACGGGAAAAGTACAACCTGTAAATCCATCATGGGGCGTGGAAGGTTTTGATCCTTTTGTTCCGGGAGGAATAGCTTCTCATCATATTGCAGCGGGTACATTGGGGATATTAGCGGGTCTATTCCATCTTAGTGTCCGACCACCGCAACGTCTATATAAAGGATTGCGTATGGGAAATATTGAAACCGTACTCTCCAGTAGTATCGCGGCTGTATTTTTTGCAGCTTTTGTTGTTGCTGGAACTATGTGGTATGGTTCAGCAACTACCCCTATCGAATTATTTGGTCCCACTCGTTATCAATGGGATCAGGGTTACTTCCAGCAAGAGATATATCGAAGAGTTAGCGCCGGGCTAGCAGAAAATCAAAGTTTATCAGAAGCCTGGTCTAAAATTCCTGAAAAATTAGCCTTTTATGATTATATCGGCAATAATCCGGCAAAAGGAGGGTTATTCAGGGCAGGTTCAATGGATAACGGAGATGGAATAGCGGTTGGATGGTTAGGGCACCCTATCTTTCGAGATAAAGAGGGGCGTGAGCTTTTTGTACGTCGTATGCCTACTTTTTTTGAAACATTTCCCGTCGTTTTGGTAGACGGCGATGGAATTGTTAGAGCTGATGTTCCTTTTAGAAGGGCAGAATCTAAGTATAGTGTTGAACAAGTAGGTGTAACCGTTGAGTTCTATGGCGGCGAACTCAATGGAATCAGTTATAGTGACCCCGCTGCTGTAAAAAAATATGCTAGACGCGCTCAATTGGGTGAAATTTTTGAATTAGATCGTGCAACTTTGAAATCCGATGGTGTTTTTCGTAGCAGTCCAAGGGGGTGGTTTACT